AGTGAGACGTAATCAAGATAGGATCAGAATCATGAAAATTGGAGTGAGTGCTGACGTGTTCCGACGGGGGACTTAATGAAATAGGAGAAGAAGGTTCATTTAAATAACAAGTTATATCTTTTCTTTTGCTGGGGGAATCGTTACTGACAGTTCCGGCCCGAAAGAGCCATTGAAGTCGGAACATAAAAATAAGTTGAATTGTGGAAGAATCCATAACTCCATTTTTTTTATTCCAGTAAAGTAAGTCAATCGATAAAAGGAAAAACAAAGAATAATAAGAAACGACACTCCTGTCATAGGAATGGAAATAGCCCCTCTTGCTGCTTCAATAACAAGTATTTTTGTTTTCAAATCAGATAAATCATTTGATCTATGATTCATTGGAACAAAACAAGGAATGGCCTGGCTAGGTATAGGTACTGGCCAGGCCGGGGGAATAAAAGAACCTTTCGTACGAAATCAAAGAGGTACTCTTTCTATTGGAGATATCTGTTTCGAATCCTTATCTAAATGCAATTGCTGATAAAATTCGTATATATATAGAATAAAGAAAAGAAAGATAAAGAAAAGAATAAAGAAAAGAAAGATAAAGAAAGACTTTTATCAATCTTTACTTCACGCGTCACATATGAATTATCCTTTTGTAATTGGGAGAGATGGCTGAGTGGACTAAAGCGACGGATTGCTAATCCGTTGTACGAGTTATTCGTACCGAGGGTTCGAATCCCTCTCTCTCCGTTCCCTCTGATCACTTGAGAGTTATCTTTCGAATTCGAAAAAATCTCGAGCCCTTGTTATCTTAGTTAAATGTATGGAATAGAGAAAATCATAAGAAAATTCAGAAATCAAGCAACGAAAAACTTCTGATTTTTTTATTTTATTCCTCGCGTCCAGGATTACGTCCTGGATCATTAGATAGGAATCCGAAGATGAAGAGAGAAACAAAGAATATCACTACTGTGTAAACGAAGAGTTTGAGAGTAAGCATTACACAATCTCCAAGATCATTTTTGGGGGAAATAAGGGAATAGATTCTCTATTTTTGTACCACATATCCCATTTTGACACCAAGAAATGGAGTGGTTTCTAGAAAAGAAAGGAATTTGCAGGAATTCATTTGGAATAAGATTCTGATTCCTTCGTTACCAAAATGATCTTTCATACCCACAATTAGGTATTGTGAGGGACCATACATAAGGTCTTTGAACTCCGGAAAGTCAGAATGAGAAAATGAGGTGATCCAGATTCATCGCGGCTATCCAAAAGAATTTCAATGTTTGAATCGAGAGTTCATAATGTAAGATTTATCTGATCTTATCAATTGTTAGAATAGAATTTTTCCTTTTTTAGCGAATCAATCATGAATGTTTCTAGGACAGTATTAAAGATCTCATCGAAAACTTACAGCAGCTTGCCAAACAAGGGCTAAGAGAAAAAAGAGTACAGGTATGACTGGCATAACATCTACGATTGGATTGAAAAAAGCATAAGCCTCGGGTAATTTGGCGAAGAAAAAGCTACTCGAATGAAGGGCAGAATTAATACAGATACAGATCAAACTAAAGATATTAAGCATAACAAAAATTTCGCTCTTGTGGAGAATTTCATTATTAGTGAGTTGGGGAAAAATAAAGAAAGAAGAGAAGATAGGCCAAACAAAAAATCCTTCTTTTTCTTTGAACTTCCCCAATCAAAAATCCTTCAATTCTCAAATGAGAATAGAAGGAATCATACTTTCATACAATATCTTAATTGAATTATAGATAATGATCAATGAATTTCTTTTGATTCTACATCTACACGTGTCGAATCCTAGCAACAACCTATTCCATAGATATTTGGGCTGGAATTGACGAACAACCAATATCCATATTAGTGTTATTAGTGTCAAATAGAAATCTCAATGGGGCGTGGCCAAGCGGTAAGGCAACGGGTTTTGGTCCCGTTACTCGGAGGTTCGAATCCTTCCGTCCCAGACCGATTCTATCAGAACAAAGATTGTGCTCTTTTCTTTAACAATCCTCTGTTTAAGAGTGTAATGTTGGATACAATGGGATCCAATCTTTCTTTCTGATTTCTAATGATTCAGAGAAGAATCATATCCTACCTTTCGATCCTGTTTCTGTTTCTCACAAACAGAAACAGAATCGAGTGTCAATGACACGTGGATGGAAATAAATATCTTTTTGATATAGGTAGGATGGGAACAAAGATCAAAGTTCCATTCAAAAAAAAAAAAGATTGGGTGGCCATTCAGCGTATGCCCGCCTCCCCCCCGCTCATATTCATATTGAAGTTAGTTAGTCATTTAGAGAAACTTTATGCCCCCTATTTATCAAATTTGGATTCCCACATGATGCATTCTGAGTCGACATGCGGAAGAAAGGTAAAGTAAATAGGGGTAAATGACTAATTTTACGTGGATCCTGAATTCTAAACAGGAGGAGTTCTTGGTACTAATTCCATCACTGGGATTAAAGCTCCTAAGACTGGGGTGGGGCAAAATAAAATAGAAACAACGAATGAATCTGGACCCATTCGTCTTTGTACCTATACAAGATGGTATAGCATCCCATAAGAGGATCTTTTTTTGATTGGCTTTGAGTATGATTCATGATCCCCATAGAATTCGTGTAGATACGAGTTAATTAGCAAAGGAAGGTATCAATTTCAATCAATATCTGTGTCATCCGGATCTCATTAACAAACAATAAAGTTCAATACGAAACAGATGTATTTTCTTTGGACTTAATTGCTTTTATTTTGCATCAGGCTCCAATGAATAATTGGAAATCAATGTAACGATGGGGGGGGGATTCATAGATTCCATTCACTTTAGTTTATCTTTATGGAAATGGAAAAATTTCTGAACCTGAAATAAAGCAAAATCCGTAGAAAATGAACCATGCCCATATGTAGTTTTATTGTTCTATTTCAGTGACACCGGTATTTCGGTTTCGGTTTCGGTTAAAAAGATTTGTGATCTCTTAAATATACACGATGACCCCCGGTGACAATTGTTCGGTGTATCTGATGGATACGGAAAGGTCATACTCCTACGATTTGGATTTTCTCAATCAGATGAAAGAATAGCGACCTTAATCTTATCTTCCATGAGCTCTTTTCTATCCATCCCCATGAAAACAACTAAATTGGATTTTTTTCTCGACCCATCCATCTGATTTAAATCATTGATGATTCAATTGGAAAAGAAACATGGATTTCTCTTATGATGATCGAATTCGCGTCTCTTTAATCAATGAGATATCTGCTAAACTTTTTAGTTACTCGTTGTGATTGTGCCGACTTGTTGATTTGATTGATTTAGAGATCAAATTAAATTCAGTCTTTACAGGAAAACTTATTTATAGTAATGATAATGATGTCGAAGTAGGAAATTCTTGAAACCATTTTATTTTTTATGATTCCTTACCTTATAAATCCTCGCTATTCGAAGAAGTGTGAGATTGGTGAATCTATCCTATCGAGTCACTTGCGACCTTTCCGGTTCATTAGAATAGCTTATTTGGTTAATGACTCATTTTATTTTGTTCCAGTATTGGTAATTCCAGTATTGGTAATCGAATTAAAGACTCGTCTTTAGTTTAGTTGTTCGAGAAAGAATTGGAATTGGATCTTTCATGATTGATCGTCCCGAACAATATAACAATATGTTGAAGATGTAGATGTAAATAAGTGTTAAGCAACTCATTTCTTCGTGTTTTTTATAAATGTGTTTCATTCCTATAACAGAATATGGGTTAATTTGGCTTTTTGCTGAGATTTCCCCAGAGAAATACCTATTCATACATATATAAAAATAAAGTATGGACTACTATGCACCGATGGAGCCAATGACTATTCATGATTCCATATTGAATCAATTCCATACCGGTCCAAATTAGAGGAATGTTATGGTAAAACTTCGTTTGAAACGATGTGGTAGAAAGCAACGTGCGACTTGAAGGACATGATCGGCTGTGGATTCTTGCATCCACCATTTTTTTATATATCAATGAAGATGCTCTTGGCTCGACATAGTTTGTTCTGTGCCACCAGGACCCCATTTGGGGGGGTTGTAAATAGTACATGATGGAGCTCGAGCATAAATTCTTGATTCATTTATCAGAGGGAAGGATCTAGGGTTAGTGCCAGTCAATAAGTTGGAACAACTTCGTAAGTATATCTTCGATATAGAAATCGCAAATTCGAACAAGTTTCAAATAAAAAAGCAAAAAAGGGAAAATTTGTCGGAATTGGTAAAACTATTTCGATCAAAAGTGTATCACAGGGGAATCAACCATTTGTATGATTCTTCAATAGAAAGAACAAAAGGTATGTTGCTGCCATTTTGAAACAATTAAGGATCACCGAAGTAATGTCTAAACCCAATGATTCAAAGCAAAGATAAAGGATACCGGAACAAGGAAACGCCATTTTCAATTGTCTCAATAACTAGATCAGAATGAGAAAGGAAAATTGATTCTAGACGAGACAAACAAAAGAGGTTAGAGACGGCTCAATAAATGTCTAAGGATTTCCCTTCGAGCTCTTTGAGAATTACCCAACTTGAGTTATGAGTACGAATGAGATTTCTTTTTTTTTTTTATTCCTTCCAAAAAAAAACGACTCAAATCCTAATCTAATTGATGATTTTATGGATCCATTTGCCACTATATACAATACATAAATTCGAATCATTCTTTCTCGAGCCGTACGAGGAGAAAACCTCCTATACGTTTCTAGGGGGGGCATTGTTCATCTATATCTATCCCAATGAGCCATCTATCGAATCGTTGCAATTGATGTTCGATCCCGAAGAGAAGGAAGAGATCTTCGTAAAGTGGGTTTTTACGATCCGATAAAGAACCAAACTTATTCAAATGTTCCTGCTATTCTATATTTCCTTGAAAAAGGCGCTCAACCTACAGGAACTGTTCATGATATTTCAAAGAAGGCGGAAGTATTTAAGGAACTTCGAATTAATCAAACGAAATAAAATTTATGAAATAGAAAAAAAAGATTGAGTGAAATAACTGGCAATTGAGGGGATTGCCATCAATCAGATGGTTTTCGTTGGAACTCTACGAATAAATAAGGGATCAATCTTGCTATTGTTTGTACTTCTATTGAAAACCAGAGATTTTTTTCCTACTTCTTCTTTATTTATTCCCCCCCACACACTTCATTTCTTATCTATGTAGTGCCAATCCAACACAAGTCTTTATTTTCTTTATTTCATTTTTTTCTCAAAATTCAATTTATATTGACAATGGTGTATCGATCAAATATAATTCGATCGTGGATAAATAGATCTATTTATCTACGTCCCATAAGTTTGTTTCTTTACTTCACTAGGTTCGCCGGATTCACTGTGACACAAGAAGTATCTTCTTAAAGATAATGAAAAAAAAATGATCAAAATAGGAGGGTCCACAAATTTTTACATCTATCTATATTTATCCGTGAATCCGTTGTATTTGAATCTGATCTGAACATTTTGATGTTCATAATTGATCATCAAATGTTTCTTTTCGATTTGTTGCTAGTTCAATGTTTTGATGGGGTAGGGCAATCCAATCTCTTTATTTATTTATTTTTTTTTTTGATTCCGATCGTATCTACACACCATATTTATACGGGTTGCTAACTCAACGGTAGAGTACTCGGCTTTTAAGTGCGGCTAGGATCTTTTACACATTTGGATGAAGCAACAGATTCGTCCATACCATTGGTATGGTTTGTAAGACCACGACTGATCCTGAAAGGGAATGAATGGAAAAAACAGCATGTCGTATCAATGGAGAACTCTGAGAATACTTCCTGGGTCGGTAAAAAATCTTGTTTTGATTCTTGGAACGGTACCAAATCAATTCACAGTTTGGTCGAGTGAATAAATGGATAGAGCCCTAATGGCTCCAATTATAAGGAAACCAAAAGCAACGAGCTCGGTTCATAATTCGAATGATTACCCGATCTAATTAGACGTTAAAAATAGATTAGTGCCTGATGCGGGAAAGGGTTCTCCTGTGAGTGGATCATCGATTCCTTTTTTTTTTCATGAATCCTAACTATTAACTATTCTTTCTCTATTATGGAGTGGAGACGAATGTGTAGAAGAAACGGTATACTGATAAAGAGAATTTCTTCCAAAGTCAAAAGAGCGATCGGGTTGCAAAAATAAAGGATTTCTAACCATCTCTTGTAACTATAACGAACACAAACAAATTGGATGGAAAGAGAGAGGATCCGTTCATTGGACTCCCCGTCTCCGGGGTATCTATTCTTTTCTTACTATATACCCTGTTCTGACCGTATCGCACTATGTATCATTTGATAACCCAAGAAATCCTCCGTGCCTTTGTATAATTTCAAATGGAGGAATTACAAGGATATTTAGAAATAGATAGATCTAGGCAACAACACTTCCTATATCCGCTTCTATTTCAGGAGTATATCTACGCACTTGCTCATGATCATGGTTTAAATGGATCGATTTTTTACGAACCTATGGAAAATTTCGGTTATGACAATAAATCCAGTTCACTAATTGTGAAACGTTTAATTACTCGAATGCATCAACAGAATCATTTGATTCTTTCGGTTAATGATTCCAACGAATCTATTTTCGTTGGGCACAACAAGAATTTTTATTTTCAAATGGTATCAGAGGGTTTTGCAGTCATTATGGAAATTCCATTCTCGCTGCGATTAGTATCTTCCCTAGAAGAAAAAGAAATAGCAAAATCTCATAATTCACGATCTATTCATTCAATATTTCCCTTTTTCGAGGACAAATTATCACATTTAAATCATGTGTCAGATATACTAATACCTCATCCCATCCATCTGGAAATCTTGGTTCAAACCCTTCACTGCTGGATACAAGATGCCCCCTCTTTGCATTTATTGCGATTCTTTCTCCACGAGTATCGTAATTCGAATAGTCTCATTACTCCAAAGAAATCCATTTCTCTTTTTTCAAAAGAGAATCAAAGATTCTTCTTGTTACTATATAATTCTCATGTATATGAATGTGAATCCGTATTAGTGTTTCTCCGTAAACAATCTTCTCATTTACGATCAACATCCTCTGGAACTTTTCTTGAGCGAACACATTTCTATGGAAAAATAGAACATCTTGTAGTAGTGCTTCGTAATGATTTTCAGAAGACCCTATGGTTGTTCAAGGACCCTTTCATGCATTATGTCAGATATCAAGGAAAATCCATTCTGGCTTCAAAGGGGACTCATCTTCTGATGAAGAAATGGAAATCTCACCTTGTCCATTTTTGGCAATGTCATTTTTACTTGTGGTCTCTACCGGACAGGATCCATATAAACCAATTATACAATCATTTCTTATATTTTCTGGGCTATCTTTCAAGTGTACGACTAAACACTTCGGTGGTAAGGATTCAAATGCTAGAGAATTCATTTCTAATAGATACTTCTATTAAGAAATTCGAGACCCTAGTCCCAATTATTCCTCTGATTGGA